AACAAAACGGGTCCTCCATTGATCGAGAATTTCAATTTTTGAGAAGTATTATGATCATCCAATAAGAAAGGTTTCAATTTTTTCAAATGAACGATTTGAAGACCTATTGATTCTAACCACTGATTGCAGAGTTGATCATTCGGACCTTTCAATTCATAGATGCGGATCTCAGACCTATGAAGGGGGATATTCCCGAAACTCACAAAGAAAAAAGGAAGTGAGTTAGACAAAAAGAGAAGCAACTTGGACAAAAAGAGAGGAAGTGACTTAGACAAATCTTTTTTATCGATAACCTTAGACCAATCAATCGAATATTGATTAATACGTAATCGATCGAACACTACTTGAAAACGGCTCTTCTGCTCAGAAACGAAATGTTCTAAATGCTCCTGGAAATTCTTGCTCCCATTGGACCATTTGTATCTATATGCATTAGGATCCCGATTCATGTATCTCTCGGTTCGAGAAATCAAAATAAGAGGATCGAACCATTTCTTCTGACTCTTTTTCAAATTCGATAAATGTTGGTTGATCGTATATTTCATTAGAGTTCTATGATTCAGAGTACCATTTCCTATTTGATCCCTTTGAATTCCATACTCGAAGTTGCGATCGGATCTATTCATTAAAAAGAATCGATTCAATACATTTCTTATGTACCCATGGGTGCTATATTGGATTTGAATCAGATTTCGGATCAAGATAGATTGATTGACTGCCTCCATTATGTTGTTGCTAGCAAATACCACTCTTTTTGGTTTTGGATCTTCCAAATCATTCCCGCAGGAGATCTGGACCCATTTTTTTCTGATCCTTCGATAAAAAGATTCATTTTCTTCATAAAAAATAGGAGGTAGAACCAATAAAGATTTCTTTTTCGATTTATCCCTGGCCTCATTCAAGAATTGTTTTTGATCCAATCCGTAGGAATCAATAGAAAAGGAAAATCTCTTATGATACACCAGATCCGGCTCGGTTATTGATAGAGTGAATAGATCTGCCATTTCTTGAAATCTCTCTTCTGATTCAAAATCGTGGTGTAACGTGTATCCCCCCCTGTTCAGGTCATGGAATAGATGAAATAAATCAAAAAATGGATTTTTGTTCAAGAATGAAGAACTACCCAGTTCATCCTTCGGAACCATATCACATCCCAGATTTGATGAAATAGGATGAATTGAGACGGTTTTTTGTAAATACGGAATTATCTTGGATATATTAACTATTTCTTTATTTTCCGATCGCCTGAAAGGGACAAAAGAAAGATCTTGTTCTTTCTTCAACAATTTCTGATCTCTAGTGAACCTCTCAGTAGGATTCGAACCCAGATGAAGTTCTGACCATCCGTCAGAGAAAAAAGAACAAATGGATCTTGTAGGATTCCCAAGAAATTTTTCGATTTCTTCCGGAAGCAGATGATTATCATTATTCATCCGCTTCTCACGTTCCGTGAATAGCCGGGACATTGAGGAAGATCCAGAAAGGCATTTAGGGAATCGGTCTGATTCTATCTCTCTTCGTTCCGTTTGAAGAAAGGAAGGATCCCCAAGAATCGATCTTTCTTTTAGTTGTTGAATCTCTCTTTGATTGATCAATGTGTGATATTCCGAATCCTCATTACTAATGGAATCGAAACGATCTCTGGATTGATCAAAAGATCCTTTCAATTGGCTAGAATCCGTTACTTGAACGAAACTAGATCCTGTGGAATGATATTGAATATTTGACAATACATTCCGTACCTTGCTAAAAAATCGATCCTTGTTTACCAACCACACATTGTCTAACCAAATCCAATTCTCTCTCGATATGTTCCTCAAAAAATCCGATTCGTGCGGATTCTTCCCCCAACTACCGAAGAGATCTTGGCGGAATTGCCACATATGAAATTGAGCACAATTTTGCAAAGAAATAGCCCACTTGCTTCTCGAGAAGGGATGGGAAACATGCTCAATATCATTTGATTGAATAGTTGACCCAGCCCCTTGTTGTTTGAAGAAACCCTCCACTTCAATTGGTATTTTTTCACGAAAAGCAAACATGAGATAACAAATCCAGTCTTTCACTAAGATTTCGAATAGCTGTCCCGAATTCAATATGTTTTGCCTCTTACTCGGAGAAAGACGATCAAACAATTCCCAATCACGGTCCTTGTGGATCGGATCATCAATATAATATACAAAAAGAAACTCCAGATATTTGATATCTTTCTCTTTGAATGAGATCTCAATTCCAGCGACGGTTTCATTAGATATCTTACCACTAGAATCCCTCTTTTTTCCGATCCAGTTCCTCCACCACCGCGAACCCCAGTTGGATTCAGGCATGATACACTTTTTAGTTATTGGGGGAACCCAAGTATTCTCTTTCGGATCCAGGAACTCAGAGATCTTTTTTCCTTTTGACAGGAGCGAAACAATCAACCTATTGACATTGGAAGACCCAAAAGATTCTTCCAATCTATCATTTCTGGGTCCAGGTCCAATGGGATTCATAAGTA